CAAATTCAATTGGAAATATTTTTCGAAGGGTGTCGCAAGGGAGTCGAGGCTGCCTCCGCCTTCACCCAACATCCCCGTAACCTCATAGCTATACTTGGTATACCAGCACCCCACCCCTACCAGTGCCAACTCCCTCTTTGCTAGGCTTCCGATCTTTCTTACTCATAATCTTTTAGATATGGGATTGCCAGTAACAGGTAGAAACGGCTTGACCTCCCCGAGCTCTTGTGGTACAATTTTATCCCTGCGGAACCCAGACTTCCGATTCGGTTCGCAGAAGAGGGGTGGTGGAATGCAGCGGGGCTTGACCAGTGGCTCGTGACGGAACAGGCTGACTAAGCTGCAATCGACTAAACAAATAACCTATTAACCTCAACTTATTTTTCTTTTTGTATGTATCCTTGGCTTTTTCTTTTCACTGCCACTTCAGCGCCGTCGTCGCTGGCAAACTCCAGGTAGTGATCGGATCCTACCTACTCCATATTTTGGCTCACTTACTTATTGGGGTAGTTCGTTAGCGTTAGGTTGCTGGATCCTCTTCAGGTAGCCTCGTCGAAACGAAATAAAGAACGAGAGTGAGATATCAAAAACGTCTTCATTTCAAAATGAATTCCTTATCAAAAAATGATTAATGATGCGGATAAGCTGATACCGACTCGTCAATCTCCTCCATACTCAATCCGCATCATATTACTTGCACGAAAACAAGGAACTCATTAACAAATCTACCCATCGATTTGATAGATTTTTCATCTTTCTATCTGGGTTGCTTACTAATAATAACGGGATCCGGGAAATGAGTGGGGCGCGAAGCCGAAGCCTTAAAAATGAATTGAAAAGGATTTAATTATATTTTTTTCTTTTGTAAATTCTTTTGCATTTGTAGTTGAAAACAATTGGGAGGAATTTTGGACTTTTTTCCTCAGGAGTAATTGAATGACGAGGAGCCGTATGAGGTGAGAATCTCACGTACGGTTCTGTATAGTGACATTGGAGCTGTCGACCATTCCACGACTACACCAAAAAAACCCAACTCTGCCCTGCGTAAAGTCGCGAGAGTTCGATTAACCTCCAAGTTTGAGGTAACGGCTTACATACCAGGTATTGGCCATAATTTGCAGGAACATTCGGTGGTCCCCGTGAGAGGCGGAAGGGTCAAAGACCTACCCGGTGTTAGGTATCACATTGTTAGAGGAACCTTAGATGCTGTAGGGGTGAAGGATCGTAAAAAAGGGCGTTCTAGTGCGTTGCAGAACATTGTCACAACTTGTATCATCGCAATGATTCCGTATCAGTTGTTCTGATATGTTAAATGTGTAGCCGACCCAGCATTGCCAGGGGACTGAAGCCTGCTACTACAGAGATTGATAGAGATTAATTATTATCTATCTATTTGTATGAAACAACTTGGTGTCTAAGGTGTTCTATTCCAGTAAGTTGAGTTTTACCTGGACTCTCACCTAGAAAATCTTAGGACCTCTTTTCCTCTTGGAACAGGTTCAGATTACGACTACGGAGATTCGGTGAAGGCTTTATGCACACCTACTGATTGGATTGATAAACCTACGGACATTCCTAGTGAGATAACTGAATTGCAAGATTTTCTTCTTTTATATCTAGACTTCGACTTCTTTTACCCGTGGAATAGGAGAAAACGGATACTCAATGTGCGATGAGTAAATATGATTTGCATCCTAAAAAATAAATGGTTCAAAATCATTTGAATAGTTTCTATTCAATCATGTGGAAAGCTGTATTCGACGAAAGTCGCACGTGCAGTTTGGAGGGAGATCCTCGACTAATCGGTGGATCCACCCTACAATATGGAGTGAAGAAGCCAAAATAGTAGCTTGAGATACCATTGAAATAAAAGAATTGATTGAAATCTGACATATTTATATTTGTAAACTCGTGTCACATCGGAGCAGTGTAGTGAACAGAAAGAAAAATATCGAATCAGATCCAATTTATCGTAATCGATTAGTAAATATGCTAGTTGATCGTATCCTGAAAAATGGCAAGAAATCACTGGCTTATCAGATTTTTTATCAGGCTATGAAGCGGATTAGGTAAAAGACAAATAGGAACCCACTGTCTGTTCTGCGACAGGCGGTGCGCGGGGTAACTCCCGATGTAGTGACAGAAACCAAACGTGTAGGTGGATCAACTTATCGAGTTCCCGTTGAAGTAGTACCGGCAGAGGGAAAAGCTTTGGCTATCCGGTGGTCATTAATTGCGTGTCGAAAACGCTCAGGTCGAAGTATGGCTTTAAGATCGAGTGATGAATCAATGGATGCCGCCAGGAATTCCGGTAGTGCGATACGGAAGAAAGAGGAGACTCATAAAGTTGCGGAAGCTAACAAAGCTTTCGCTCATTTCCGCTAGTTTCGGATTCGTTCCAATCCACAATCTTTCCGTTGTGGATTGGAACCGGGGCACAAACTACCGGGGAATCAAAAAACACTATGAAGAAATGGTTGAGTGAGGAGTCAACGGCGAATAGCGGGTGTCTAAGCCACAAGTGGGGATCGGCAACTACTTTTTCTTAGGTTGCTAATTATTAGACTCCCCCTAACCTAATGGGATAGCGGGGGGGGGGCCAATGCGGAGTTGCGGAGTGCCTCGCAAAAAGGCTTGACGCGTGACCAGTTTTTCAGAGACTGAAATTGATTGAGGCCCGCACCGCATACCGCATAGAGTAAAAATTTAATTCTTTTTTGAAAAAGGAAAGCCTTGTTGTAAAACAATGGCTAAAAATTGTTTGAGATATCAATAAGAAGCCCCCATATCCGAGAATTCTGGGGACTCAATTAATTTCGGTTGACACAGATAGGTTTTTGTGATATATTACAAATTAACAAGCTTACTAGCCTGGGGAATCACCAATTATTTTTTGAAAACCAAAAATTACCATGACCGCAACTTTAGAACGACGCGAAAGCGCAAGCTTATGGGGTCGCTTCTGCGACTGGATCACCAGCACCGAAAACCGTCTTTACATCGGATGGTTCGGTGTCTTAATGATTCCCACCTTACTAACCGCAACCTCTGTATTCATCATTGCTTTCGTCGCAGCTCCTCCTGTAGATATTGATGGTATTCGCGAACCCGTTTCTGGTTCTTTGTTATACGGTAACAACATTATCTCTGGTGCTATCATCCCTACTTCTGCAGCTATTGGGTTACATTTCTACCCGATCTGGGAAGCAGCTTCCGTTGATGAATGGCTTTACAATGGTGGTCCTTACGAACTTATCGTTCTTCACTTCCTACTTGGTGTAGCTTGCTACATGGGTCGCGAATGGGAACTAAGCTTCCGTTTAGGTATGCGTCCTTGGATCGCTGTTGCGTACTCGGCTCCTGTCGCAGCTGCTGCCGCGGTCTTCCTGATCTACCCAATTGGTCAAGGAAGTTTCTCGGACGGTATGCCTCTAGGCATTTCTGGTACTTTCAACTTCATGATCGTCTTCCAGGCTGAGCACAATATCCTTATGCATCCCTTCCACATGTTGGGTGTAGCTGGCGTATTCGGCGGCTCTCTATTCAGTGCTATGCATGGTTCTTTGGTAACTTCTAGTTTGATCAGAGAAACAACTGAGAATGAGTCTGCTAATGCAGGTTATAAGTTCGGTCAAGAAGAAGAAACCTACAACATCGTAGCTGCTCACGGCTACTTCGGTCGTTTGATCTTCCAATATGCTAGCTTCAACAATTCTCGTTCTCTACACTTCTTTTTAGCTGCTTGGCCCGTAGTAGGTATCTGGTTCACCGCTTTAGGCATTAGCACTATGGCATTCAACTTGAATGGTTTTAACTTCAACCAATCCGTGGTTGACAGCCAAGGTCGTGTCATAAATACCTGGGCTGATATCATAAACCGTGCTAACCTAGGTATGGAAGTCATGCATGAACGTAACGCTCATAACTTCCCTCTAGACTTGGCTTCTGTTGAAGCTCCTTCTATAAACGGATAATATCCGTCTGGTTATGTAGCACAACTGGATACCAAATCTCTTAACTCCAGAGGAGGAGGTTTGGTGTCCAATGAGGTGAAGGTTCGTGCGGTAGAACGAATGGAAAGGACGATAACAGCTTGTCACAATTTCACGATTATCAGTTTCCAACCTTGAATTCTGAAAACTATTTGGAATATCCTTCCGCGATTTAATAGATTACGAAGTTTCCTACTCCGATTTGCGGAATGCTTGCAATCCCCCAACCCAATTTCATTTTCTCGGATAAAAAAAATTGAGATTGCGTTCCTCATTTCAAAGATTTTCTATTGTCTTGTTATATACGTAAAGTTAATACGTATGTGTATCAACCGAAGAACCTATCTAGCTTGCTTAACGGATAGATCTCGTTCACGTCCGGGGGGGGGGCCAACTAAATCAGCAGAGGGGGCGGACGTAGCCAAGTGGATCAAGGCAATGGATTGTGGATCCATCACGCGCGGGTTCAATCCCCGTCGTTCGCCCATGCCCATCCAATTGGGTAATTCGATCCCATCGCTCTGCTTGGAACAGGGAGAAATGGTTAAGGTGGATGGGATATGTGTGGGTCTCCTCGACAATAACAATTTAGAATTCCCGATCTAATTTCAGTTTTGGATACGACTATTCACAGAAATCACTAGACTCGTTTGAAATATTTATTCCATTCTATCTTGAAATTTTCGAAATTATTGGTATAATAAATGTGGGAAATAGATAGTCTCTACCGCATAGAATTAATATGAAAAAAGAAGATAAGGTGAAAAAGGTGGCAAAAGAAAGAGTAGGAAGTCCAGATTTTTCATCTAAAATTTCAGAGTTAGTGGAAGTCGGTCTATTAGACCACTTCTTCGAATCATTGAAAAACCAACATCTCAAAGAATTTCTAATTAGTCCATCTTCCAATTATCAACCTTTTATCAGATTATCTGACTTGTGATTTCTGAGTTCACTATTTTTACGCAATCTGCGTGATTCACTAAAAAGAGATAGTGGCATCACCCTGGAGATGCTAATGCTGCTAGCAATACCAATTTCTATGCATTGCTTGAGTGACAAAAGGTCGATCGAAAGAAGTTTTGTATTAGCGGGAGTCATTGATGGGGGTGACGGAGTAATAACAAAACAAGCAGAAAATTCTGGTGACTTCTCCTGCGACTGCTTCCCCCGATTCGAAAGATCTTTACCTGTTGGAAGGAATGGAAAGAGGGGAATACCTGTTTCCCGCGACTTAGGTTTGAACGAAGATATTTCTGCAGGTTCAACGAAGAAGGAAAAGCAAGTTCGTTATGATGCGATGATTCCTCTGGTTTCCGGTAGGTGGAAGGCATGCATGGTGAGGGAGTCACTCCTTGCCGGAGATATATCCAAGGATGAGACTGAAAGGATTCAAGCATTTTGTAGGGATAGGTGTTTACAAGATTCAAGTAGGTTTTTCAAATTCTATAACTATTTGGTAGTTTCTAGAAACAACCAAAGTGATTTCGATTCGTTATTCTTTTGGGAAAATCATAACAAGCGAGATCTGGGTCGGTTACAAGCAACACAATTGAGAAGCGACTCATTAAGTCCCGTAGTATTAAACTCCTACGACAAGGCGTTACTTGAATCCGGAAATTCGGCAGATCACCGGGGGGATGGATCGGGATTTTATTTCGAGCGAGAAGCCTTTTCCAACTTGTCTTCATTTACGTCTCGTGAAAAGACGACGTCGTTTCGTGGCTGTATATCCGGATTAGATTGTGACAAAAATGGGGAAGAATTTCCCATTCTACACACTTATTCACAAATGAAAAATGGATTAACAAATCGACTCACCGAATTTCTCTCGATAATTGAGAAATCGAATCTTATTTTTGGTGGGGCAGTAGTTATTGACGTCAGTAGTAGCGTCAAATCTGGGAAAGGATTTCCATTGGAAACGAAGGGTGACATGCCGCTTACTCAAATATCTGGCAAAAAACTTGGGCTAGCAAGTAGCAGACACCTCAACCTCAATGAGATTCTTCCAAACTATTTTCAAATATTTTTAGGTATACCTAGAAAAATAAGTAATCGAAGTGAAAATACTACTTTTTTAAACTAATTGAAAGAAAAAGGTAACATACATTCAATATATTCTTTAGTTAGATTGTATGGACGAAATAGAATCATACCTCTCTACTCAACATACATATTTCTTTTCCATGACTATTTCTGCGCATTATTTGCTGAATATTTCTTCCAAATCAAATATCGGTTGGATGGCTGGACGGGGGGCGGGGAGTACACCGGTGTAACAGGAATTGCAACTGAATAAATAGTATTGAAATGGAAAGATAACGTAGAGCGCCTATTGAACGAATATATTACCTTTCAAATTGATGAGTATAGAAATGTTCAGTCAAATGTGCATAGATGGCTCGATACGACCGGGGATTCGTCTTTTTTCCCCGTCGGGGAAGTCTTAAAGTGTGACTTGGGGGAATCAATTTGCCGTGTATCAATAATAGGAAACGAATTACTGAGTAATATTGGTGTCAGTCTCGGTAGTAACAATCAACAGAACGAAAAAGATTTTCATCGATTTCTTAATGCTTTTTTTCTTTACAAAATGATTGTTGCTGAGGTTACTCGCCAGAAAGCTTTGATATATACCATTGATTATTGCATCGAAAAATTGAACGATATAGATCTCGAGAAATTGAACAAGATAGATCTCATGAAGCTTGATCTTCTATCAAGTTTATTCGATGGTTACATTGACGAACAGATACTTTTCCTCAAAACAAATCTTGAGAGAAAAAAGAGTTTATTCATTGAATCCAAACTGTTAATCAGTAAGAAATCGGTAGGCTCTTCGACCGAGCTGGAACCTGCAGTGAATCCTACTTCTCTCGGGTTGCCCCGCATCGAATCCATCCGAGCAGGATTTTCAAACGATGCTCTTTCCATTACGGGGAGGCAATTTTGGAATCCGTTTCTGCATGATTTAAACCGTGGGGGAGGTTCAACTAAAGATATTGGTGGAAATATTTCGAGATACATTTCCGATCAGGTTAATAAACTAAACTTTCTAGACGACTCACCTATACGGAACTGTGCTGGAAGCAACTTCATTCCGAGAATCAAAAGGGATTTTTTTATTGGGAGATGCAACAGTAGTTATCTCAACGTCCTAGAAAACTTCTATGCGGGCTCCGAAGATGAATATGCGGGCTCCGAAGATGAAACCATCTCATCTAGTATCATCTCAATTATTCATCCCCAACTGTCGGATTCGTTGTCATCCAATTTATCGAGACAGACAGCAGGGGAGGTTGCTGGCCACGTACCCACACCAATTCAATTTATTTTGTCTAATCTGCATGAATCCACAGCATTAGTAACTCATTCAGATGGACTTTCCAATTCTGTTTCGGATCTAAAGAGGTTACTGGCGAGTTTGAACTCATCTCCTCGTGAAACGACAGAGTCATTTCTATATTCGTGCAGTAGCGCTGGAGTTTATTTGGGGAAGACGTCGATAAACTCCGATTCATCGTCGGATCAGCGACCCCAATCTCGTCCCAAGAATCTGGTATTGGATCGGGTCTATCAGAAGAATTTGTCTATTAGGTATTTCTGGGAACCGGAAGAAATGGAAACATCTTACTGGTCGCTAAGACTCCCATTATGCAACGATGTAACATCGAGATCTCTAGCAGAATCGATTGGAAAGGAGGTTGCGCGCGAAGATACGGACTACGCGGATCAATCTATCCGGAGAGAGGCTATTCGTCCATCCCACTTTATCAATTTCAATGAATTATTCAAAGATTTGAACAGATATAAGATCTCTTGGATCTTTTGGAAAGACAATATCGGTGAAAAATGGAGCTTATTTAGAGATTATATACCTTGGTTTTTTACCCCCACCTGGTGGAGATACTTCTACGATCCGATTAGAGAAACATATCCAGAAATAGTACTTAAAATAAGTTATGACTCAAATCATAATTTCCCTAGAATTTATAAAGTAATTGCTGAGGATGTAGTAGATGGCGCGAAAGCCTATTTAATCCAAAGACTGCAAAGCCTAGGATTGAGATTTGACAACGATTCTATCAATACTATAGTATCCGAGATAGGTCTTCTTATTTTCGAAGAAATTCCTGATGAAGCGGAGATTTTACATTCGGGAGGATGGTCAGTATCTCAATTTTCCAATAGGTCTATCTTCTATTACTTCATTCTCTCAGTATTAATTGTTCTTGCATTATTCAAACACCCTTTGTCTGCCGTTTCGGGTTTCAATTCCTTTCATTCATGGAAACGTTTCAATACTATTGAATATCTAACAGACCCAACGCGTGGATCCTATTTGAAAGAGGTAATGTATTCCCCTTCGACAAGCTAAATGTCAACGAGAGATCTACTAATCTATTCTTTGAATAGATTCCTGAATTATATAAATAATATAATCTTTTTCTCCTTTGTGAAAAATGAACTCGATTCATGGATGTTTCATAAAGAAAGCTCCGATATCCTAGATAGTAAGAAAGAACTACTGACTCAACATTTAGTGACGAATAAAATTCTTCATAGGTATGTGTCGAAATTGAATTCCAACTATGATTTATTGAGCGACGAGATTTTTCATGAACCTTATCCACAAGAAAGATCTAATGTTTTGGCATACTTACTTCAATTCTGGCAAAATGATCTATTGAGTCACAAGATCCGTAAGTTGGATCCTGCGGAGAAGTGGGCTTTTTCCGCCCTCGAGAGAAATATTCTATTTTCAGCAGCAACGGGACGAAGAGGCAGTCTACTAAATATGCCATGTCATGACATACCTATCTCACTCCAATCGGGATTATTACCATCTAAAGGAATTTTGCTAGTAGGACCCATAGAAACTGGCCGATCTTCCATTATTAGAGATGTAGCATTCGATTCCTACTTTCCAGTGGTGAAACTACCACTGAAGAAGCTGATATACAACCGATCCTTTTTTAATAATGCACGTGGAAATTTCATCTCGAAAGAAAGCGTACACCGATTAAATTTCGTTTTTGAAATGGCGAAAGAGATGTCTCCTTGTACACTATGGATTCAAGATATTCATGAATTGAATATTCATCGTTCGTATCATAAGCTAGAAGCTGATCCCAAATTCTTACTTTGCCAAATATTGAAAAGTATTGGTGACAGGCGCAGCAATTCCAACATCCGCAGGAATGTTGTTATCGCTACGACTCACGTACCTGCGAGGATAGATCCAGCTCCAATAGCTCCGAACCGGTTAAACTAATTAATAAATTTTCGAAAATCCAACGGGTATCAACGTCACAAAGAATTACCAATTCTATTACGTATCAAAGGTTGCGAAATGGAGGCTAATCCGCCTCTTCCCCCTATTGAAGGTACCGGGTCCGGAACTACGGGTTATAGTAAACGAGATTTATTCCTTCTTGCTAGTGAGGCGTTATTAATAGGTACTTCCAGAAGAAGTGAGATTATATGCAGCGACGCAATTGAATTAGCTTTGCATAGACAACATTCGACTGCTAGTGATATGGGCAATGGGATAGAATCCGGTTCTGAATGGGAAATCTTTTCTCACGAGATAGCGGAAGCTACTTCAAAGAATAGTTTGATAGATACTTATCTCACAAATACGTATATTGGTCGTAACGCGTTAAAAACGCGATTCTATTATTTGTCTAACTGGTATGTGGAACCTCCAATAACCAAGTCAACATTTAATGAATTCACTCTATTTTCGCATATCCTAGGGATACTAGCTGGATTAGTAGCTCGCGATTCGCTCCAAATGGATATGAGAAAGAAAGAAAATTTCATTGTTATCGACAAACTCGTAGAGAATGACTTGAACCTAGCTTGTGGTGTACTAGAAAACCTCTCGACTAATTTTTCACGTTCAGAAATTTGTAGAGACGAAAATCGACACGGTAATAGTCTTTCCTTTTCCGTTCCTATCGCTAAACCCAAGTATTGTTCAGGTGTAACCTCTACAAGTCGTTCTTCTAAATTTATGAGAAGGGGGGGATTTAGCAGTCTAACCGACTTCGAACTGCAACAGTCACCCGAACTAATAAACTCAAGTCCGACGGAAGTGTCGCGTGAGATCACTTGGTCCCATAAGGCTTGGCGTCTCCGTTTCCTGCGAAGCGGGGCTTATGAATTGATGAGGGTATTATCTGAACCCAATCATTTGTATAATTTAATTCTCCTCTACCAAAATCAGAATTATATACCCCAACAAGATTTCGAATTCAATAATATTAAGGGTGACAGAAGTAAATGGTGTGAGAAAAGCGGATATCTATTCAGTTTTGAAAAATCTGCGACTAGTGTGACAGATAAATCTATTAAAAGATTGGAAAACCGGTTGGATAATATGTTGCTACGTGAGCAATTTCTCGAATTGGCAATATCCGGCGACTCATCTAATGAATATGAAACACACTGTAATCGATTCGATGAAACGACTCGACTCTTCGGGGGGCGCTTCATCTGGGACCCCATGCTTCTGTTCCAGCCAGATCCTAACATTCCTTCCTCGCGTCGCAGCTTGTTGCCGACGAAAGAACTGGCGCGGAGGCTTTACGCCATTTACGGCATGAGAAGGCAGCACCTTAATAAAATGTCAAATAAAAAAATTAAAAATTTCTTTCTCTATCGTGAAGATAATCCGAAATTGAAACCTGACTCATCTATTAAGCGGTGGAATAATCTCCCCTTGGATGAAGAGGAGCGAGATTCCGAATACGTCAAAGAAACTTCCTCTATGAATATACATCTGCAATATCCGCAGATATTTAGTCCCGCTCGCTTTGATTCCTACGTGGTGGCAGAAGATTTCCCAGAGCGATTTATTCGGTTTAGGCTTCTGGTTCACAGAAACAAATGGATGAGGCGAAACCGTTGCCCATTTCAGGATTTTCTTATCTATAACATGTTGCTTGAAATTTATTAATATCTATTCAATCCGTTCTGGTTTGGTGGGGCGTCACTGGATCGAGCGACGAAACAATTTTTTCATGAAAGTTCATAGAACAAATCTTAGATACCCCTCATTCTGTCTAGATCTCTAGCAATATAATTAGAAGCCAAGTCAGTAAAAGGAAGGTCTATATTTTCCTTTTACTGATACAAATCATTTTTTCGCAACATCTTAAATGGTTAAGGAACTGAAGACCATTTCTTATATGAGTCTTTTATGAGTCTTTCTGCTTAGAAAGAAGATTGGGAGGGAGCAATAGCTTATTCCGTAGGGATTTTGCGAAACAGCTTTTTAACATCATGCTTAGAATAGATCCTTTATCTCAGAAAATTGTGGATTTACTCCCCTCCCCAGATGACTGATTGATTCGCTCATTCCAATCGCTCAATACGCCGGAATTGAAGTGGGGGTCCCCAAAAACGACCTCTGAATAGCCAGGGTCCTTGCCTTGGGGTATTCAAGGGGGCGGGGAGGGGGGTAAGGACGCACAAATCTTTTTCCCCTCAATTGTTGGAGCTGGAAATAAGCACGATAGTGAATCATTCACAGGTTGGTGGGTCATGGTCCAACGCAACTTGATTTGGCATATGTGGGAAACACAACTATCCAATTACTAGGAATTACTGACGTAGATTCGAACGAATCTCCCCGGGTAGGATTCGAACCTACGACCAATCGGTTAACAGCCGACCGCTCTACCGCTGAGCTACCGAGGAAAGTGGTAGGGGATTCAGTCCCATACACACCCGAAGACCTTTGTTCCTCGAACCGCTTCTAAATCTGTAATACGTTAAGCTTTCTCCGACATTTCGTGAAGTAAACTTCGCGTACACTCTAACTCCCATTATAGGAGGAGGCGGCGGCGATAGCAATCCCATTTGAATGGAAGGGTCCCCGAATCATGGGAGAGGGGGGGGGGGGCAATCGATCGAGGTCGAGATCAACCCCACAAGCCCCCCACGATCTGTATCGATTAATCACCAATTAGTACTTTCTATTCCCCCCCCTCCAAGAAGCATAGTAGAATAGCCGCAGGATTCTTCTACCTCATAGAAAGAAGTAATATCTTCGGGGAATGGAAGGAGCAGAAGGGGGAGAGATGGGGATGGGGAAGATGAACAATAGTCGGGAGAAATGAACACGAATTGGAGCTTCGTGAAACGAAAGTAGCAGTTTACGGCAAGGGCGGGATTGGGAAATCAACAACTAGCTGCAACATATCGATAGCTTCAGCTAGACGGGGAAAACGGATACTACAAATCGGGTGTGATCCCAAACATGATAGTACTTTCACTCTCACGGGATTCCCAATACCTACAATTATAGATACCCCACAATCGAAAGATTATCATTATGAAGATGTGTGGCCCGAAGATGTAATCCATAGGGGTTATGGTGGGGTAGATCGCGTCGAAGCCGGCGGACCCCCCGCAGGGGCGGGCTGCGGGGGATATGTCGTAGGAGAAACGGTGAAGCCATTGAAAGAATCAAACGCCTTTTACGAATACGACATTATTTCATTTGACGTTTTGGGGGACGTAGTTTGCGGGGGCTTCGCTGCTCCACTGAATTATGCGGATTACTGTATTATTATAACAGATAATGGATTCGACGCCCTTTTCGCAGCAAATCGTATTGCCGCATCGGTCAGGGAAAAGGCGCATACCCATCCCTTACGGCTAGCCGGTTTGGTGGGAAACCGAACATCTGAAAGAGACTTAATTAATAAATATGTAGAAGCTTGTCCCATGCCCGTACTAGAGGTACTACCTCTAGTTGAAGATATTCGTGTTTCTAGGGTAAAGGGAAAAACTTTATTTGAAATGGCTGAATGCCAACCAAATCTGAATTTTGTTTGTGATTTTCATTCAAATATAGCGGATTAGACTCTACCTAAGCCGGAGGGAATCGTACCACGGGAAATTCCAGATAGGGAATTATTTAGCTTACTTTCCGACTTCTATCTAAATCCCAACTCTGGAAAGAAGCAGAAAACTCAAAATGATCAGCAAGATACTCTGCATGATCAACAAGATACTCCACTTGGTTTTACGATTATTTGACACCGAAGATGGTACATCCTCGCATATACAATCTACACCTCCCCAAGGAAACACTTTCACGAAGACTCCCGAGATTCCTACTTTCGAGTGCGAAACTGGTAATTATCACACTTTCTGCCCCATCAGTTGTGTAGCTTGGCTATACCAAAAAATTGAAGATAGTTTTTTCCTGGTAGTAGGTACAAAAACTCGTGGTTACTTTTTGCAGAATGCTCTTGGAGTCATGATTTTTGCAGAACCTCGTTACGCAATGGCAGAACCGGAAGAGGGAGACATTTCGGCTCAGTTGAATGATCAAAAGGAATTAGAAAGAATTTGTTTGCAAATAAGAAACGACAGGAAACCCAGTGTTATTATTTGGATCGGCACCTGTACCACAGAGATAATAAAAATGGATTTGGAGGGCATAGCACCCAAATTAGAAAAGCAGCTTGGAATACCGATTGTGGTCGCACGGGCAAATGGGTTGGACCACGCTTTCACCCAGGGGGAAGATACTGCATTGGCGGCTATGACACATCGATGTCCGGAGTATAATCGTCGTACCACGCACCAACATGGAGAAGACATGGCTAGGCATGTTGCGGTTGACGTTGCCCCAAGCAAGAAATTTTCCGACGAAGGGAGTAAGTCAAATATATGTAATTTAGTACTTTCTGGATCTCTGCCTTCGAGTGTCGCTTCTCAATTGAATTTGGAATCGAGGCGTCAGTCTGTTTCTGTGTCGGGTTGGCTACCCTCGCAAAAATACACCGAACTCCCCGCTTTGGGGGAAGGCGTCTACGTCTGCGGAGTGAACCCTTTCTTGAGCCGAACGGCGACAACACCAATGCGTCGGAGGAAATGTCAGTTGGTCGGGGCGCCTTTTCCTATCGGTCCTGATGGAACACGCGCTTGGATCGAAAAAATTTGCTCAGTATTTGATGTGAAACCAAATGGCCTGGAAGAAAGAGAGAATCAGATATGGAAAAATCTTAGCGATTACCTTGAAATAATAACCGGTAAATCCGTCTTTTTCATGGGAGATAATCTATTGGAAATTTCTCTAGCAAGATTTTTAATTCGATGCGGGATGGTTGTTTACGAAATAGGTATCCCCTATATGGATAGGCGATATCAAGCTGCTGAGCTATTGCTTTTGCAACATACTTGTGAGAAGATGAAGAAGCCCACGCCCCGGATTGTTGAAAAACCCGACAACTATAGTCAGGTGCAGCGTATGCATGAGCTACAACCTGATTTGGCAATTACTGGAATGGCCCACGCCAATCCCTTGGAGGCTAGAGATATAGATACCAAATGGTCAGTCGAATTCACATTTGCGCAAATTCATGGATCTGCTAACGCGAGAGACGCTCCGGAGCTAGTTACTCGTCCATTGCGACGTAGAAGTGATTCTGTATCAGGCTGCCGCAGCTTATCGAGACAGACGGTAGATGTCTAATTAAGCTGTTGTCAAAGAAGTGATTGTCGGAAGTTGGTAATTAATCATTATGCAAAGTTATATAGTTATCTATAAAAGTTCTTAATCAAAAAACTTGTTCATTTCATTAGTTCCTTCTTTTTTTTGTTTTATGATTGAGAAAATAACTCCCAACCTCTCTGGTCAAGTTTGCGGTCCAAATCTGTAACTGATTTTCCAGAATCATTTGTCTTATTTCACATTCGCGTGTATAATGTACATGGTATGGATACGGGCATTGTAGGAGTGAATATCGAGATGGGGAATACCACTTGAGGGGTCTAAATGACGAGGGAAAAGTACGAAGGTTGGGAATCAAATGGGGCAGCAATTTCGCACATCAAAAATACTACAACGAATACAAATATAGATATATTGAATACTTTGTCACTAACTGGGCTGAAATCGGTAAGTCCTTATATATTTTTTGGCCTATACTACGGCTTACTCGCTACACTACCTGTGGGACCTTCCCAAATTTTATGTATGAGATCCTTTCTTTTGGGGGGAAATATCAGCGGTCTCGTGTCTTTGAGTGGTTTGATGCTGGCGCAGCTAGCAACTACGGCATCAATATATTGCTCGCCAATCTATATATTGTTATCAAAACCACATCTACTAACCGTCGTTGCAATACCTTACATGGTCGTATTTTGTCTGACAATTAACGACTTACCAAATTATCAGAGTTTGCGTCCCGTCACCTCGTTGCGCGACTCCCGAGTAGTAAGTTTATTTTTCAATAGCTTCTTGTTTCAAGTCTTGAATCCCATTCTACTACCCAATCCCGTGTTGACAAGACTAACCCACCTGCTTTTCTTTCGCTACAGCAATAATTTACTATTTGTAATAAGTAGTTTCTTAGGTTGGTTAACTGGCCACATAGCGTTCAGCTACTTGTCCAAGCTACTTTTGATTCGTGTGAAAAAAGATTCGCCAATAACATATCTATTGGTAAAACGTGCTATCTACGCAACTTTTAGTATTGTTTTTGTAGCAAATGCGTTGATTTATCTGGGTAGAGCTCCGGTGTCTTTTTGGACCATAAAGTTCATGAATGAATCCCATGATAAAGAAATGTCTTTTTGGGAAATTGCGGAGTACCCAGACTTTTTGTGGTGGTTTCTCAAGCCGTGGCCTACCTCTTTCTTCGATCCCTCAAGAGGGAATCGAGGTAATCGATTCATAAGAAATAGCCGATCCGATATAAACAGCAGCTTTTACAAGGGAAAAACATCTACATATTTCTTCAAGAAGTGTCTAACTGATGGAAAACAGAGATTATGCTTCGCGGCGTTGCCGAGTTTGTCAATTTTTGAGAAATAATTGGAGAAATCTCTAATTGGGTCCCGTAAGTTTGCGGGGACCTATTCCTCATATCGAGGCTGGATTTTGCATAAATTGGTAAGAAATAAAATTTTTCAAAAAGAATTGATAGATCGAGTCAAATTATTGGATACTGGGTCTCTCTTTTCGGAAGCGATGGAGGGAAAAATTCGATTGGTAAGTGGGGGTAGGAGAAGGGTACCCCACGTCTACGACCCCTTCACGGATAATTTACGTGGGCGGATTCCGGTCCCACAAACATTTTTAACGGGGGATGAGTTGGGTTTGACCAGATGGTATTGGACTGAGTTGGAAACGAGGGAAAAGGTTAAAAGGGGAAGAGATGCTGCTGTAATTAAAAAAAATTTCATCGAGGATTGGATTTCTTCGGGTAATGGAAGATTGAGGCGAGGAGGCAGGAATCCTCTACCGTGGGAAACTTTGCCAGCAAAAGCTCGACGTATGTTCCAATTTATGTTCAAAAACCGAGTTTTGTACGATTATGACGTACAGAAGATTCTTAGGAAGATAAAATCTCCGTCCGGGCCCGTTGTCACTTGGGGAGAAATAATGAACCTGGATCCCGAGGATCAAGCATTATTTCTGACTTACATGAAACAAGAAGAGAATTGCTACAAATTCGATCGAATTTTATTGTCAAATAGATTTGTGATAAGCGGCCGGAAATGCCCCCTACACCCGAAGAGAGGGGTGCGCACACTTCACAAAATTGAGGATCTGAGTGCAAATCTAGCTCGGAATAACGAATTATACTTCGATACTGAGTTTGATTTTCCGGGAGCAGATGGCGATATCCGTCACAGAAAATTGCGGAATGTTGGCTTCACCTTCGCAAAGGGAAAACCCAGATCAACGAAATTAGTGAAACGATATGCAGGAATATCCGACTTCCGTCGAAAATTTTTAAAGGGGTCCATGCGGTCCAGGAGACGAAAGACATTGCTCTGGAAAACACTTCAGGAAAAAGTGCGTTCGGCTTTTTTCCTCAGATTAATGGAAATACCAATACTACTTCAACTACCCGTTGAGCAGTTAAAGGGTTCGAAGACCGAAAAATCGTTGACTGGCTCGAAAAAGATCACGGATTACCAATTTGGGCAGCAATTAACTACTTCCTCGTTGACGAAGAAAACTTTAAGTCAGTCTAAACTTGCTCGTTCAGCTGTAGCGGCTAGATCAGACATAGGTCCCATTCACAATGGAAGAGGCTACATGCTGGTTTTTCAATCGAGATTTCGAAAGTTTATAAAGCTACCTGTACTTATAGTTTCTAAAACTATTGGCCGTATATTGCCTCGGCAAAATTCCGAATGGAATAAAGACTGGACAAGATGGAAAAAAGAAATTCACATTAATCGCACGTTTGACGGCGAGGAGTTCTCGCAGGATCAACTTCCCCCCCGCTGGTTGAGAGAAGGTATACAAATAAAAATTTTATATCCGTTTCGGCTGAAGCCCTGGCACTCCAGTGGGGATAAAAAACGACTGACTCCTCGGAAGAAATATATGAAAGCTGACTCTATTGGGTATCGAGAATCGAAAAACAAACGGAGGTTGAAACAAAATAGGCCTAGATTTACTTATTTAACTGCTTTGGGGTATCAGACAGATATACCTTTTGGAAGTATCCAAAAACAACCTTCATTCTGGAGGCCTGTGAGAAAGGAACTGATTCGAACTTGCAGGGAGGGGTTTTCACTGGGAACCAAGCAAGCCTACCGTTTTCTCGATTCCAAATTCAATTTGGGGAAAATTTTGAAACCAAGTTTAATGTTGCTAAAAGAGTTCAACCTGTTTTTTAAGGCTGGAGGAGTCTCAGCTGACTCCGTCCCGACTTATAATACTCGGATACGTCCCATATTAACCGACGATGCAAATAAAATAGTGGAATTGAATTTCAATTTTGATAAGGAAGGAAATGGGCGATCCATTGATGTCGGCGAGGAAGTGCAACCAGCTAGTGATATTAGTAAGCAATTAGTTGTTCGAAAATCAACTAGTAAGGAATTTGTAGTGAATAATTACGTAACCGGATTGCCAAATCCGTTAAACAGGGGGGTTGACCTGGATCAACCGGACGCTGAAACAACTCAAGTTGATGAATTAACTTTAGATTACAGGTTGGAGGATACAGACCTCGCCAATTTTACAAAATTCGATGAGGAAGAATTGACAGGTTTTAAAGAAATGACCTCGAAGTTATATATACTCATCGCAGAAGCAATCGAGAAATCGCTTTTGGTTACATCAACATCGTATCTAAAAGTTAACAGAGATTTCTGTTACTATTTCAATGAACTTGTTGCGTTGCGCGCGCAACTAGTGGAAGTAATTAATGCCACCATTCAGGAGACAGATTTAGGTTTCTCCAGATCCAAAAATAGATTGCCACGGTTTGGCAAAACTCAATGGTTACCTCAGGCTTATCTCTATAGCAGTGTTTGGGATCTCGGCGTGAAAAGAAACTTAAACCTGAATTTATTGGTGACTGGTAGCGAGGGCAATCGTGAGGAAGGGGTTAGAAACAACGGGGGCCCGAGTGGTAAATCAAACCTTTACAAGTCTGAGCAACCTTCGTCTTATTCGGTAGATTCCCCCAGGCTTTCAATTGGGTACGACTCAGTTACTTCAAGCTCAAGTGAAATAGGTAATTGCACAGATATCTTGTTTGATAATGCGACTAGTAAAGTTGCAAAGGAATTTCTCAGTGAACAGGTTTTGAAGTGCATAGAAGAGTGGGGATTTTTGAAGAAGTTATGTGATCTAGACGCCAGTAATTGGAATAAATGGTTGGATTGCTTTTCTGAATACAACTTACCACTGACGCTGTGGCGCGACGTAGCACCCTACAGATGGAGAATTAGTTCCGATTGCTTGAACGAACAACTCAGTGATATCGAAAAGGAAGTTGCAAATGAACGAGAATGCCACGTCCTTCGAGGTGATTTACACAGCTATTCTATATATGCCAGAAAACCCTTACTTAGGGATCGGGTTAGAAATCTTAGTAGGCTTCGCAAACGTAGATACCTATTACAAGGTCTCATTGATTTTGTACGAAATGGGGATATGCAAAAACTTTCCATCCGACGAGATGCTGCCGCGCAAAGATTTTGTCGCGAAAATCGTATTTCGGAAGTGACTAAAGTAAGGGGGAGGGGGATGAATAGATTCCCTGACTTCCGCACCTCCGACTCAGAGATCAAATTCAACTCTAAGTTTGATTTGATGCCATGGCTAGTTACAGATTCTGCAGGAGCAAAAGACCTTTTTAAGAAGAAGAAGACAAGGAGGTCAAGAGATCCTATTTTGAAGGATAATACTACATACGGCATAGCACCAGATATAAATCGTAGATTCCAAAAAGTATCTGATGAACTGTACGAAATAATGCTAGATGAAAGGGAAGATGCGGACTACCTATTTCGGTGGAAGTGGAAGTCTGAAGTGAAGCTAGAAAATTTGAGAAGCCTAACAGCTCTCACAAGAATGTTAGGAGATGACCGCGATCTCGTCACACTTTGTGCGAATACCTGTGTGGATTCGGAGCTATTAGACCTATATTTCAACGCAACAACGAAACTTGGTCTTTTCTATGACTTGTCCATTCTCTCGGCTCATCGTCTACCAATATTATTTGACGACCAAAATTTGGTATACAAAATAATTAATCCCTTGTTAAAATTCAAGTCTAGGTTGAAAAACAGAGTCAAGAGACGGATATACAGAAAAATATATAGTGATACTTATATCTCAAAATTGTCACTTGTAGCCACAGAAGTAAACAAAAAACGGTCTCGCACTTACAACATTGGAGATCTCTTGCTTCCGCGACGTCGGCGGGAATTTCGATTCCTCCGATCTCTGCTAATGTCGAGGTCTACAAAACCGGGAGCACACTACCTCGACCCCAAATCTGATCCCATACCGAAAATTGAACGGACCCGCTGCGGCAAAGAATCTGAGCCTTCGGAGCTAGGGGAAGTTCAAAAAGTTAAACGATTTCTATGGCCCAGCCATCGTCTAGAGGAATTAGCCTGTACTGGTAGATTCTGCTTCAACACTACTACTGGAAGCCGATTCACGACACTTAAAATTCGTATGTATCCCATTATTCGGAATTAGCGAGAGTGAACGGGTATGAAGCACAAAACAAAGATTTCAACAGATGTGTAATTAATTGGAAATACCGAAGCGGAGGTATTTCCAATTAATTACACAATATATATAACGCGAATCGTGACAGAAGTTGTGACTGTTCGTGAATGAAACATAGATACCCACGCCTACCTACTGCGCATCACACCTAAAAAACTTAAAAAAATCGGACTTCGTTTCGTCCAAGGCGCTATTGCTGCAACTGCTGACTAAACAGCTTATAATCGATTTGAGATGGAGCAAGCAATCGTAATTATTATCATTATTACTACGGATAAACATAAATCTATTGACCCGCATCTAGTCGGTGGGACCGGAGGTACTGGGTTTACCACTTCCCAAATTCATTATTTGACTTATCAGATTTTGAAGCTTACTTCCCACCTGGAATCACACTCCGAAGACTACCCATCCCAAAGAGGTTTGCGAAAATTACTTGGTAAACGTAGGCGTCTTTTGATTTATTTATCCGATGAGAATACAGCTCTCTACACCAAAGTTGTGAAAAGCTTGGGTATTCGGGGTTTAAAGGGGCGTTAAAAATTGAGCAGAGGTTTGATATTTCAACGTGTCGTAGTTGGCGCAGCTTCTTCCGGCGAAGCTAGATCCTGCGATATTTACTGGAGAGGAAGTAACTCACGGGTATGCATCTTAAAGAATTGGATCCAGTTACAGTAAGCATGGGCCCTCATCATCCATCTATGCATGGTGTTCTTCGGCTTGTTGTTACCTTAGATGGCGAAAATGTCGTTGATTGCGAACCAATCTTGGGATATCTGCATCGAGGAATGGAGAAAATTGCTGAGAGCAGGACGATTTTGCAATACCTTCCGTACGTAACGAGGTGGGATTATTTAGCCACTACGTTTACCGAAGCAGTAACGGTCAATGCGCCGGAAAAATTGGCAAATATTCAAATCCCCGGAAGAGCTAGCTATATACGCGTAATCATGCTCGAATTGAGCCGAATAGCTTCGCATTTGTTATGGCTTGGGCCGTTCCTGGCAGATATTGGTGCACAAACTCCATCTTTCTACATATTTCGAGAAAGGGAAATGATTTATGACTTGTTCGAGGCTGTTACCGGTATGCGAATGATGCATAACTACTTTCGCATCGGAGGAGTTGCCGCAGATCTGCCTCATGGATGGGTAGACAAGTGTTTAGATTTCTGTCATTATTGCCTACCAAAAATTCATGAATATGAGCGGCTAATTACGAGGAATCCTATCTTTTTGAAACGGGTAACGGGGGTAGGTTTTATCAGCAGGCGAGACGCTATCAGTTGGGGTTTATCTGGACCTGTATTACGGGCCTCGGGAGTTCAGCGGGATCTTCGCAAAGTCGACCACTACGAATGTTACGACAACCCGGATTGGCAGATTAAGTGGCAAGAAGAGGGAGATTCCTTAGCTCGTTATTTGGTGCGAATTGATGAAATGAAGGAATCAATCAATATCATTCAACAGGCGCTGAAACTTCTTCCAGGAGGTCCATATGAAAATTTGGAGGGTCGACGTCTCGTCCAACAAAAAAAAGAAATAGACTGGGGTGGTTTCAATTACCAGTTCGTTGGCAAGAAATCTTCTCCCACTTTTAAGTTGCCTAAGCAGGAGCATTACGTAAGAGTAGAAGCTCCCAAGGGAGAATTGGGAATCTTTTTGGTTGGAGATGACGGTGTTTTTCCTCGGAGATGGAAGATTCGCCCACCTGGTTTTATAAATTTGCAGATTCTTCCCCAACTGATAAAAGGAATGAAGCTCGCAGATATTACGACAATATTAGGTAGTATAGACATCATTATGGGAGAGGTTGATCGCTGAAATGGCAACTCATATCGAAATTTACAGAAAACAATTAGTTCAATTATTTAATGAGTTAGAGTTTGCAACAACCCCCTTTGAATCAATTTGGATTCTAGTTTCTACTCTCACTTTAGTTACGGGAGTCACGACAGGAGTACCAGTAATCGTGTGGCTCGAGCGAAAGGTGTCTGCGGGGGTACAGCAACGTACTGGACCGGAATATGCGGGTCCGTTGGGAATTACTCAATCTTTGGCAGATGGAATCAAACTTCTGTTAAAGGAAGACATCATTCCATCCAAAGGTGATGCTTGGCTATTTATCACTGGACCAGCCGTTGTAGTCACACCAGTCTTAATAAGTTATTTGGTAATACCCTTTGACCAAAATATCGTTTTATCTGATCTGGGTATAGGTGCTTTTTTTCGGGTCGCTGTTTCAAGCATCGTACCTTTGGGTCTTCTTATTGCGGGGTACGCCTCAAATAACAAATACTCCTTTTTAGGTGGTCCCAGGGCTGCTGCCCAATCTATCAGTTACGAGATACCCCTGGCCTTGTGTATATCATCTGCATCCCTACGTGCGATTCGCCAAGCATTAATAATGAATGGAAACTTACTAGTTATTAGTAAGTAGTTGAGAGATATTATTAAGTAGTAGACCAAATAGTTAGTTGGGTGAGATCAAACGGCGTTTTCGCAGTTACGGGTTCAAACCCCACACCCCATGTACGGGCGTAGAAGCATATCCGAGCGGTGAATTGAACATCGCCTTACCCCAGGTCTAGGCTCCATCCAGGCTTGACGCGGGAACGCAGGTATTCGTTTTCCGCTTTCCCTTAGGATTAGATGAAAGTGAGCAGTAAGAAACACCAATATGCGCAAGAGATTTGTTAGGCAGAGGGGGTTGTAGTGGAAGGGAGGGGCAACCAGAGCACTAAGATATCTAAAGAGTTGGAAATTGAAAATTTCCATCTGCCTTTCCTAGTGTTTTCGCACATGAAATACCCTCAGTCTAGGTAGGGACGGCTGAGTAGTGCATCCAAAAAATTTCAGTCTCGAGTATAGTCCTGTTCACTGCGATGCTAACCGTTTGGGACGAAGTAACCCTCATAACAGTTTTGGCGATCATAAAATCAAGTATGAACTTTTTTTAGTTTTAGCCTGGAGCTTGCTGCAACAGGCACATTGCCGAACTAGTCGATCTGATTCTTTCTTCTACTTCCAAATGGAACTAAAATTAATTTCATTTCTTTTTTCTATTCGGAGGTGACGAAGATATATGTTGAGCTTGAGAAGTTTTGCAACAAGTTGTAATTTGAGAATGAAGAAAAAATAGATGAGGTTGGGATAGATTCAGAAGCAATTGCCTTGTCGCGGCAGACAGAATCCCATCAATTTGAGTTGGTGATTTTTATTTCAGCCACAGATGACAACCATGCGTCATTAATCCCTCTCTATGAAATTGATGAGGAGCCGTATGAAACTCTAATTTCATGTACGGTTTCGGATTAGAGGCGGAGGTCGCCGCCGACTACCCCTATCTGGTAGCTTGAGTACGGTTGATATAGTGAAAACGCAGTCTAAATATGGTTTTTTTGGATGGAATCTGTGGCGTCAGCCCATAGGGTTCATAGCATTCTTTATTTCGTCATTAGCAGAATGTGAGAGGCTGCCTTTTGATCTGCCGGAGGCGGAGGAAGAACTGGTAGCAGGTTACCAAACCGAATATTCAGGAATAAAATTTGGTCTATCTTATGTCGGTTCTCACTCAAATCCATTGGCTTCCTCGCCATTTGTAACAATTTCATATCTGGGTGGATGGGATTCCTCAATTCCTTTCTTTGAAAATCTTGGACGAGATTTTTCATTTCCAAATTCTAGCAGTGAGTCGTTCGACGTATTGGGGCCAGGGGTGGGCATCATCACCACATTATCAAAATCTTACTTATTTATATTTATCTCTATCTTAACAAGATGGACTTTGCCTAGAGTAAGAATAGATCAATTACTAGATCTTGGATGGAAATTTCTTCTGCCTATTGCCTCAGGAAATTTGTTGCTGACAGCCTCGTTTCAACTTCTGACAATAAGCTAATCTCCTTCACTTCAGTTTCAGTTCAAGTCAAATCTGTTTAATCTAATAGAAGGGAAAAGAAACAAATATGCTGTTTGTTTCTTTCTTTGTACATATAATTTTATCTGTACTGGAAACAAGTAGCAAGTTGGGTTCATCTATCCTATGTTTTCCACACTAATTGAATTTCGAAGTTATGGGCAACAAGCCGTAGAAGCCGCGAGATATATAGGTCAAGGCTCCGCGGTTACTTTAGATCACTCAAATCGTTCACCCATAACTGTCCAATATCCGTATGAAAAAATTTTATCATCCGAACGATTTCGTGGGCGCATCCATTTTGAATTTGACAAATGTATTGCTTGCGAGGTACGTGTCCGAGTATGTCCGATCAATCTGCCGGTCGTAGATTGGATCTTGATGAGGGACATCAAGAAAAAACGGTTGAAAAACTATAGCATCGATTTTGGAGTTTGCATCTTTTGCGGAAACTGTGTCGAATACTGTCCAACCAATTGCTTGTCAATGACTGAGGAATATGAACTTTCCAGCTACGATCGTCATGAACTAAATCACGATCAAACGGCTTTGGGACGTTTACCTCTCTCCACATCCCAAGATGTTTCAATTCAAGTGGTTTCAACTTCACTGAATTATTTATCCAAAAGGTTTGAGGGTGAAAAACTTAATACCTAATTAGTCACCTGTAAATTATTTGGATTTTCTGAAAAGTCAATTGATTGATTTGGTTATTCATAACCAAAAGAAAAGGAAAAGAACGAGTATGAGATAGAGGTATAAATTTCGTAAAATATTGAAGTAACTGTGTCCAACGAATCTATCTGAGTTAATTCATGAATTTATTTTGTCACTAATAGAATCGGGTATTTCACTAGGAAGTTTGGGCACAGTATCATTTGCTAATGTGGCTCATTCTGCTTTTTCCTCGGGGTCGGTTTTCACCCGTATATCTCTATCATACTTCGTATCGAATGCTGATTCCGTAGCTGCCGCACAACCGCTTGTCTATGTAGGAGCTATAAATGTGTTAATTGTGTCTGCTGCAATGGTTACCGACAAACTGACGCGATCCGATTCTGCTGCCACTCGGGGCGTGGGGTACTTCACCGTTTCAGGAGCTTGCGCAGCCCTCTTTCTGGTATTGGTTAATACGATTCATAATACAAAATGGTTTGACATAAATTTCATCAATCAATCGGAGATTCTTTCGCCAAATACACCCAGGACTGACGTTCACCAACTCGGGTATAAATCACTGAGTGAGTTCTTAGTTCCGTTCGAGCTTCTTTCAATACTTCTTCTAGTTGCTTTGGTGGGGGCAATTAACCCAGCGCGTGACGAAGACGCAATTACAACTGACAAGAAATCACCTTTTTCATCATCTCGGAGTAATTCTCCGTCTCTCTGATTAGCCCTAACCCCCTCTAATGGAAGTGGGAGAGGAGGAGTTGCGAGAAAAGTTGACTTACCAACATTTTTGGGGGGGGACTTCAATAAATCATGTTTGAACACGGACTAATTTTAGGTGCTTACCTTTTGTGTGTCGGATTTCTCGGCTTAATTACGAGTAGAAATATGGTTAGGGCACCTATGAGTCTCGAGTCAATTTTTAATGCGGTTAATTTAAATTTTATTACATTTTCAAATTTCTTTAGCAATAAGCAAGCGGGGGGGGAGATATTTCCAATATTTGTGATAGCCATTGCGGCTGCCGAGGCCGCCACTGGGTTAGCCACTGCCCTTTCTCTTCAGCGAAATAGGAGATCTACTCGTATCGATCAGTTTAATTTGTTAAAATGGTGATTGATAAGTACATAAATTGATTTTATCAATTTAATCGATTTTTTGTTCAACTAGAGTATCCCTATCTATCAAATTGCTTTGATACCTCCCTCTACATCGTATTTTAAAAGTAACCAACTTATCTTTCTAAAGAAAGGGGACAAGTTTTCAAAAAAAAAAACGGGATCTGGTCAGATGGATTTGGAAGTCAGTAGAAATATTTTACTTGCTAATGGAAATACGTATTTGCGTGAGGGACGAGGGAAAAAAAGTTTTACTTCAACTTTTTTACTAAATAAAAAATTGGTATACGAATTCAATTAGGAGTAAGTAAACTCAATGGCACATTCAGTGAAAATCTATGACACGTGTATCGGTTGTACCCAGTGTGTAAGGGCATGTCCTACGGATGTCTTAGAAATGATACCTTGGGATGGGTGCAAGGCAAATCAGATAGCCTCCGCTCCTAGGACAGAAGATTGCGTGGGTTGTAAGAGATGCGAATCTGCCTGCCCAACAGATTTTTTGAGTATACGTGTCTACCTAGGGGCTGAAACCACCCGCAGTATGGGTTTAGCCTACTAGTTAGTTAATGAAACAGTAAAAATTAATTACTAAGTTATTTTGACTCGTACTCGAAGCTTCAAGATTGCGAAGTCCGAGTATGAGTCGTTGTAATTGGCCCACGCAGTTTCCCTCGTATCAAAAATTATTTTTTATTCATGATGAGTAATGTACCTCGGCTAACAACGATCGTTCTCTTTCCAATTCTTGCCAGTTTCTTGCTTCCAATTCTGCCTCGTGATGGAAACAGAATTATTCGATGGTATACCCCGGGCATTTGCATATCGGAATTCTCGCTGATTACTTATATCTTCCATTGCCACCTTCAATTCGATTCCCAGTCCATCCAGTTAGTGGAAACGTCCAACTGGATAAACTCCATTCATTTCCATTGGAGATTAGGTATTGACGGACTTTCCATGAGTCTTATTTTACTTACGGGTTTTATAACTACTTTGGCAACCCTAGCGGCTTGGCCGATCACTCGTAATACACGGCTATTTCATTTTCCGATGCTAGTTATGTATAGCGGTCAAATTGGGCTGTTTGCTTCCCGCGATATCTCGCTTTTTTTCTTCATGTGGGAGTTGGAACTAATTCCAGTCTACCTACTTCTATGCTTACGGGGCGGAAAGAGACGTCCATATTCGGCCACGAAATTTGTTTCATACACAGCCGGCGGCTCCATCTTCCTTCTAGTAGCAGCCTCAACCTTGAGTTTTTACGGAAACGGGGTACCCTCCTTTGATATCCAGGTTTTAATGGGTAAATCATACCCCATCTCGTTAGAAATTGCTCCCTACCTAGGCTTCTTAATTGCCTATGCGGTGAAATTGCCGGTATTCCCCTTTCATACTTGGTTGCCAGACACTCATGGAGAGGCACATCACAGCACATGCATGTTACTAGCTGGGGTATTATCAAAAATGGGAGGATATGGGCTGATTCGAATCAATTTGGAGTTACTGATTCATGCGCATTTTTTATTTGGATCATGGCTGATACTGCTCGGAGCAATTCAGATTGTATATGCTTCTCTAGCTTCTATGAGTCAGCGTAATCTCAAGAGAAGGATAGCCTATTCATCAATTTCTCATATGGGTTTTGTAGCCATCGGGATTGGTTCCTTGACAGACGCGGGTATTAACGGAGCCATATCGCAAATGATTTCTCACGGCTTAATTGGCGCGGCGTTACTTTTCCTCGCAGGTACTTGCTGCGACAGAACGCATACTCTCCTTCTTGATGAATTGGGGGGAATAGCAACTCCGATGCCTAAACTATTTACCACGTTTAGCGCGTTCTCGCTGGCATCTCTTGCATTACCAGGAATGAGTGGTTTTGTATCGGAATTATTGGTATTTCTGGGAGTTGTTACCAACGACCAATACTCATTTTTTTTCAAAGCGGAAATTACGGTGCTAGAGGCAACTGGTACAGTATTAGCCTCCATCTACTTGTTATCCATGTTACGCCGAATGTTTTATGGCTACAGGTTGTCCAATGAATCAAATCTTTATTTAATTGATTTTGGTCCGAGGGAGGTATTCACCTTGACCTGTCTCTTCCTACCAATACTAGGTATCGGCTCATATCCAAATCTAATTTTACCTCTACGGAATAGTGAAGTGTCCTCAATATTGTTTTCATATTCGAATGTGGGGTAGGGGGTGGGGGTGGACCCAACTCAAGTAAATTACAATATTATCAATAATTTGATACGGAAAAGCGAATTATTTGGTTTTCGATTCTTACTTGGTAGAAAAGTTCGCCAATTCTAACCGCGCCAACGATACCTATACGCGACACGCCTGTCATTTTCCAACTGTTTATGCTTGCAGTCGCTAGCACGGATAAAAATAGACTGGGATGGGGAAACAGAAACAGACAAAAAAGTGGATGCAGCTACTTCCTGCTCATCTTTTAAATGCTTGTTTCTGTCCCTCCCCCCCTCTCCCTTTCTTTCCAATTATTTTCCCCACCAATTTTTTCCCTCGCCTACCCAGTGAAGCCGAAAACCCAGTGAACTAAACGCGTCTATCTCCGACTTAGTAATTTTCAATTTCGTTGTTTCTATATTGGCCATCCGTAGTTATGTAATCCAATTCCCAACAAATTGACTCCCAAGAAGCGAACCCAAACTGAAAGAAAACCTGTAGATGCTGCCGCAGCTGGCCCCTCCCCCATCCACTTGTTGGTTATCCTAATGTGGAGGTAAGTAGCATGTATTGACCGAGTTACTAGCGCCCAAGTTTCTTTAGGGTCCCAGCTCCGATAAGATCCCCGAGCTTCATTAGCCCACACCGCTCCGGGAGGTATACCAATGGTTAATAACGGGAACCCTAAGCCTATAATTTGGTAAGCCCATCTATCTAATCGATTAATTAATTGACATTTCCTTGAATTTGGGGGTGGTAGATGAAGAAAACTCCGTGCATCAGTTCCGCTACGAATGTTTGATGAAGTACTACACTTGTTGCAACTGCGTCTTGAATCGGAAACGGAGTAATTGTTTACTTCACCGTAAAAAATACTCGGTGGAGATATTGCCGACGAAGATCCGCACAGCAGGGTTGCATAACTCAATGACGTCGTACTTACATGCGTCGTCGACCGATGAGACTGCGAAGCAGGTACTGAAGGCGTGGATTGCTGCATCTCCCCAGGAAGACCTAGAGTTGCGAAGGCGTGAGTCAGCATAGCACCCGGCGCTGTAATTGCACCCGACAACCCGTTCTGATTCCTGACTTCCAGAATTACGTATAGTAAGGAGAAGCTCCATGAAGGAAACATCGACGACTCGTACAGATTGCTCGGTGGTAGATGCCTAGTTTGGAACCAGCGGATTAATGAAAATTCCGTCGTACAGAGAAAAGCAATTGTCATACCCTTCTTGCTAAGTCTATTTGACTTATCGAATTCGTAAAATAAATTGGTCGGATTCGGCGGCGTAACAGAAAAAAGCATCAAAAACGAGATTTGGAGAAAGGCGCGTTCCATATAGGTATACGTCGTAATGAAGGGAGACCAGTAAATTATTCCAATTTGATTTGATCAGATTCAAATCAGTTACTACCAAAATAATATTTTTCTCTTTTTCTTGCACAAACGCGAAGAGGGATAAAATTACCGCTTTTACGACTCAAATAGAAATTAGTACCTAATTTCTATTGATTTGAAAAGTATACTGAACCGGAGAAAATACTTATCTATATTATATAGATAAAAAATCTATCTACATATTGGTAGATATTTTTCACTTATCTATTTAAGTAGATGCGGATGTAGAAGTTGGAGAACTTTTTAATGCCGCTACTCGGATTCGAACCGAGATGCTCTGGCACTGCTTCCTAAGAGCAGCGTGTCTACCTGTTTCACCATAGCGGCTTCTTATGGAGATATATATATAGATATGAAAATATTCTATATCAGTTTGGGATGGCACGTCAACGTCTGGTTGCGGAAAATATGGAAGTATGCCGACAAGTTACTGTCGAAGTGGCAGGAGAGATAAAGGTTTTCTTGTTCTTCTAATAAATTACCTTAACAAATAGAATACCAATTTAACAAATAGAGTACCAATTTAACAAATAGATAATCAATGAAATTAAAAGAATGCTAGCGCTAGCATGTAATGCGATACATACATACATACATATATATATATATATATATGTGTACATATATGACGGAATATGGCGCAGTTTGGTAGCGCGCCATCTTGGGGTGATGGAGGTCACAGGTTCGAATCCTGCTATTCCGAGTGGAGATAGAGTCACTAGGTGTGTGAAGAAGTAATAATATAGGTTTGTTGCTTTTCCAGGCAAGCAATTGACGTGCTGAAATGCATTTAGATTTAGATGGAAAACCTTTTGCTCTCCCGAGATCTGTGGGAGAAACTCCGGGAGAAAAGAAGAAGCAAAAGAGAGGTTTTTTTGACTTATTTCATCTTTCGGAGTCATTTGTTTTTTCCTCGCCCATACTTAAAGGAAAAGTATAGTCCTCTATCTTTTTTTTGTTGCCCCGACTTTCATATGTCCCCATCTACCGGAATGAAGTAGCAGCTGCCAACTAGTTAGCCATTAACTTCTGGAATATCAAACCTATTTCACGTTTCAACTCGTTGTCTATTGAGTTCGATATTCATTAATCAAACTTACTTATGTCATAGACGTAATTGAATAAATCGTTACCGGTGAGTGTCAAAACCGTCAGACAGAATACCTCAAATTTTTAATGAGGTATTCTAGATTATAAAGTCGGTTTTTTTGTTACTTAATGCACCAGTACCAACTTGTATCATATTTTCTTTCCGCGTCTCGGAGTTTTTCATACAATCACTTACTTCAAGTATCTACCTACCCATATATCTACCTACCCATATAGATAGATAGGTGATACGTTTTTGGAGGTGACAGATAAAAAGTACTCTTAGTTTTTTTAGGAATCTTTCTTACCCGCCATTTTTTCCGTTACGTAGTAAAAACTTCTCGAACGACCGGTTAAAACGGATTGGGCCAGGGAAAAGGCTCTCGACGCCACTCCTACGGATCTAGTTTTCCATACGTGATTACGAATCTTCTTCTTCGATCCAGAAGTTCGTTTTTTAGGAACTGCCATATATCTAGTATTTCTTTACAACTCACTTAGAACTATGTTGATACGTACCAATAGAATGGATATAATAAAGAGAACTAAATAAAAATCAGCACGGGCAAAGATAAATAAAAAACCAATGAAGTTCTATGCTGTTGCATCAATTTTGTAAGTATCTATTGACTCGATATAAAAAACTAGTTAAGATTTGTTTAGGTCTTTGCCGCCGAAGTGGATGGAATCAACAACGAATCGGATCATATTTTCTCTATATCCAAGAGTTCGTCATGTTTTCTTCTTAGAGTGAATCTTCTGTATCACCAGTTTTTTTTCGAAGCAACCGTGTAAGATTCTGCCTCTGACAACTGCATCATCCAACCACGGATAGCCAAAATCGATGCTAGATCCGTGACGAATAAGTAAGACCCGATTTATCGATATTTTTGTATTGGACGTCAACACGGGTCGAACTGGGGCGAAGTGCCGAGCATCGTGAAATCTTCCCTGCTCTACTCGGAGTTGTTTGCCGCCGATGTCAATTACTGCATATTTATTCATCCCAATTTTCCCTTTCTATCTCTCTATTTCTTCTTTTAATACCGAAAAACAATGAGGGGGTGATTTGCAAACCCATTCAGAATTGAATTGTCTGACTTGAATAAGTATCTTGGGCGTCTTTAAATATTGTCAAGCTTTTCACGTTTTGTTGCGACATGAAACTAAAAAAGTGTACAGATGAAGTTTTTTGTCTAATTAAACACTAATTGCATCATTTGCATATATTCCATTTCATACTGTTCCCACATTTCCATTTTCGACTCCCAACCAGAAGAAGTTGAAAACAACAACAAATTTAATTTGGATTTGATACGCCCGTGGAACTCTCAAATAAATATGCTTGTTTCATTCCCCCGTGTCCGTTGGTAGCTTCTCGTTTGACCGGATCTCTATCGTTTCTTTTTCCAAAAGCTACAAGAAGCTTACGTCGCCTGTGCGCAGCTTTCAATACTTTTTCGTTAACTACCGCTACGTCTGTATCCTCCGCCCCATTTCGGCAGCAAGCTGCGACTCACTCTATCCAGCAGTATTTGCGGGCTCGGATTCCAAAAAGTGATTTTCGTCTGAAAATTGGTTTTCTGATTGATCCGCTTACTCTTGCCATGTCAATATTAGTTACTACCGCAGGTATTTCGGTGATGGTTTACAGCGATAGTTACATGTGTCACGACTAAGGATACGCACGATTTCATGCCTACCTAAGTTTGTTTACCGCGTCAATGTTGGGGTTAGTTTTTAGCCCCAATCTGATACAGATTTACGTATCTTGGGAATTAGTTGGAATGTGTTCCTACTTGTTGATAGGTTTTTGGTTTGCGAGATCGAGTGCCGCAAATGCTTGCCAAAAAGCTTTTGTGACCAACCGCATAGGAGATTTCGGGTTGCTGCTGGGTGTATCAGGCGTCTACTGGATAACTGGTAGTTTCGAGATCTTTGAATTGTGTGACTGATTTTCTGAATTGAGTGGCAGCGGCGTCATCAATCCGATCCTTGCTAATACAATTGCCCCTCCACTTTTTCTGGGTCCGGTTGCCAAGTCCGCCCAATTTCCACTTCACGTATGGTTGCCAGACGCCATGGAGGGACCTACGCCCATATCGGCTCTCACCCACGCAGCTACTATGGTGGCCGCCGGAATTTTCTTCACAGTTCGAATTTTCAGCCTCATTTCGGTATTGCCTCTAACGATGCATACTACTTCTTGGGTAGGCGGAGTAACAACCTTGTTGGGCGCCACGCTGGCTCTTGCCCAGAAAGATCTAAAAAAGGGTTTGGCTTACTCCACCATGTCTCAGTTAGGATATATGGTATCAGCTTCGGGTATCGGTGCTTCTCGACCGGCTTTGTTTCACCTCATTACACATGCCTATTCAAAAGCTTTGTTACTTTTGGGCTCTGGTTCGGTTATCCATTCCATGGAAAAAGTGGTCGGATACTCCCCCGCTAGAAGTCAAAATATGTTTTTCATGGGTGGCTTACGAAAACACATGCCAATTACTGGAACTACCTCTCCCTCGGGCACTCTTTCTTCGTGTGGCATACCCCCACCATCCTGCTTCCGGTCCAAGGATCAAATTATTGCAGAAAGTTGGTTGCGCTCCCCTTATCTCGGATTAACCACTTCTATTACAGCAGGGCCTACCGCGTCTCACACGTCTCGTATCTACTTTCTCACTTTCGAGGGAAATTTCCGTGCCAATCAAATGAATTACGTCGGTTTCGATACTTCCTCCCCATCCAAGAATATTATTACCTCATGGGGTGGGGCTCGACCGGAATCACTTGCCACACAAGCAAGTAGCAATGTCATATCTGCAACAGATATGGAGCGAAGTGGGGTTGCAGAAACGGGAAACCTCGTCACCCCGCCTCCTCCCGAAGGGGGCCCAATTCGTGAAAAAGCGATTCAAAACTATTCCGAGCGAAACTTGCTACACCCCCAGGAATCAAATTTTTGTATGGTATTGCCTCTGATTGTCTCGGTGATACCCACTGCATTTGCTGGGTTGGCAGGAGTTGACCCAATCCAAAAGGGAACCGGTCTGGACCTTTTGTTTGATTGGCTGATTTCTATTCCCTCCTTTCCCGAAGCTAATACACATCTCGAAAATTTGACAGAGATATTAACGAGCTCAATCCCTTCACTCAGTTTATCTCTTATTGGATTATTAATTTCCTTCAAGATTTACGGACAAACTAACGAACTTGTTGATACGAAATTTCCGGAAAAATTCAAATTAATAAATAAAAATTTATTAAATACTTATGTATCTCTTATCAGAGACTGGTCCATAAATCGAGGTTATATCGATTATTACTATGATACCTACTTCGTCGGAGGCGTAAATTTCACCAGCAAGTTGGTTTTGTATTTCGATCAATGGGTAGTCGATGGGTTTATCAACGGAACTGGTGCATCAAGTCTCTCTGGTGGAGAGGGTATACGACGCGGAAAAAATGGCAGAATATCTCATTACCCACTCGGATTAGTAATTGGAACTGTTTCGCCGGTGGCGATTGTTGATTTCCCAATCCCGCCCTTGCCGTAAACTGCTACTTTCGTTTCACGAAGCTCCAATTCGTGTTCATTTCTCCCGACTATTGTTCATCTTCCCCATCCCCATCTCTCCCCCTTCTGCTCCTTCCATTCCCCGAAGATATTACTTCTTTCTATGAGGTAGAAGAATCCTGCGGCTATTCTACTATGCTTCTTGGAGGGGGGGGAATAGAAAGTACTAATTGGTGATTAATCGATACAGATCGTGGGGGGCTTGTGGGGTTGATCTCGACCTCGATCGATTGCCCCCCCCCCCCTCTCCCATGATTCGGGGACCCTTCCATTCAAATGGGATTGCTATCGCCGCCGCCTCCTCCTATAATGGGAGTTAGAGTGTACGCGAAGTTTACTTCACGAAATGTCGGAGAAAGCTTAACGTATTACAGATTTAGAAGCGGTTCGAGGAACAAAGGTCTTCGGGTGTGTATGGGACTGAATCCCCTACCACTTTCCTCGGTAGCTCAGCGGTAGAGCGGTCGGCTGTTAACCGATTGGTCGTAGGTTCGAATCCTACCCGGGGAGATTCGTTCGAATCTACGTCAGTAATTCCTAGTAATTGGATAGTTGTGTTTCCCACATATGCCAAATCAAGTTGCGTTGGACCATGACCCACCAACCTGTGAATGATTCACTATCGTGCTTATTTCCAGCTCCAACAATTGAGGGGAAAAAGATTTGTGCGTCCTTACCCCCCTCCCCGCCCCCTTGAATACCCCAAGGCAAGGACCCTGGCTATTCAGAGGTCGTTTTTGGGGACCCCCACTTCAATTCCGGCGTATTGAGCGATTGGAATGAGCGAATCAATCAGTCATCTGGGGAGGGGAGTAAATCCACAATTTTCTGAGATAAAGGATCTATTCTAAGCATGATGTTAAAAAGCTGTTTCGCAAAATCCCTACGGAATAAGCTATTGCTCCCTCCCAATCTTCTTTCTAAGCAGAAAGACTCATAAAAGACTCATATAAGAAATGGTCTTCAGTTCCTTAACCATTTAAGATGTTGCGAAAAAATGATTTGTATCAGTAAAAGGAAAATATAGACCTTCCTTTTACTGACTTGGCTTCTAATTATATTGCTAGAGATCTAGACAGAATGAGGGGTATCTAAGATTTGTTCTATGAACTTTCATGAAAAAATTGTTTCGTCGCTCGATCCAGTGACGCCCCACCAAACCAGAACGGATTGAATAGATATTAATAAATTTCAAGCAACATGTTATAGATAAGAAAATCCTGAAATGGGCAACGGTTTCGCCTCATCCATTTGTTTCTGTGAACCAGAAGCCTAAACCGAATAAATCGCTCTGGGAAATCTTCTGCCACCACGTAGGAATCAAAGCGAGCGGGACTAAATATCTGCGGATATTGCAGATGTATATTCATAGAGGAAGTTTCTTTGACGTATTCGGAATCTCGCTCCTCTTCATCCAAGGGGAGATTATTCCACCGCTTAATAGATGAGTCAGGTTTCAATTTCGGATTATCTTCACGATAGAGAAAGAAATTTTTAATTTTTTTATTTGACATTTTATTAAGGTGCTGCCTTCTCATGCCGTAAATGGCGTAAAGCCTCCGCGCCAGTTCTTTCGTCGGCAACAAGCTGCGACGCGAGGAAGGAATGTTAGGATCTGGCTGGAACAGAAGCATGGGGTCCCAGATGAAGCGCCCCCCGAAGAGTCGAGTCGTTTCATCGAATCGATTACAGTGTGTTTCATATTCATTAGATGAGTCGCCGGATATTGCCAATTCGAGAAATTGCTCACGTAGCAACATATTATCCAACCGGTTTTCCAATCTTTTAATAGATTTATCTGTCACACTAGTCGCAGATTTTTCAAAACTGAATAGATATCCGCTTTTCTCACACCATTTACTTCTGTCACCCTTAATATTATTGAATTCGAAATCTTGTTGGGGTATATAATTCTGATTTTGGTAGAGGAGAATTAAATTATACAAATGATTGGGTTCAGATAATACCCTCATCAATTCATAAGCCCCGCTTCGCAGGAAACGGAGACGCCAAGCCTTATGGGACCAAGTGATCTCACGCGACACTTCCGTCGGACTTGAGTTTATTAGTTCGGGTGACTGTTGCAGTTCGAAGTCGGTTAGACTGCTAAATCCCCCCCTTCTCATAAATTTAGAAGAACGACTTGTAGAGGTTACACCTGAACAATACTTGGGTTTAGCGATAGGAACGGAAAAGGAAAGACTATTACCGTGTCGATTTTCGTCTCTACAAATTTCTGAACGTGAAAAATTAGTCGAGAGGTTTTCTAGTACACCACAAGCTAGGTTCAAGTCATTCTCTACGAGTTTGTCGATAACAATGAAATTTTCTTTCTTTCTCATATCCATTTGGAGCGAATCGCGAGCTACTAATCCAGCTAGTATCCCTAGGATATGCGAAAATAGAGTGAATTCATTAAATGTTGACTTGGTTATTGGAGGTTCCACATACCAGTTAGACAAATAATAGAATCGCGTTTTTAACGCGTTACGACCAATATACGTATTTGTGAGATAAGTATCTATCAAACTATTCTTTGAAGTAGCTTCCGCTATCTCGTGAGAAAAGATTTCCCATTCAGAACCGGATTCTATCCCATTGCCCATATCACTAGCAGTCGAATGTTGTCTATGCAAAGCTAATTCAATTGCGTCGCTGCATATAATCTCACTTCTTCTGGAAGTACCTATTAATAACGCCTCACTAGCAAGAAGGAATAAATCTCGTTTACTATAACCCGTAGTTCCGGACCCGGTACCTTCAATAGGGGGAAGAGGCGGATTAGCCTCCATTTCGCAACCTTTGATACGTAATAGAATTGGTAATTCTTTGTGACGTTGATACCCGTTGGATTTTCGAAAATTTATTAATTAGTTTAACCGGTTCGGAGCTATTGGAGCTGGATCTATCCTCGCAGGTACGTGAGTCGTAGCGATAACAACATTCCTGCGGATGTTGGAATTGCTGCGCCTGTCACCAATACTTTTCAATATTTGGCAAAGTAAGAATTTGGGATCAGCTTCTAGCTTATGATACGAACGATGAATATTCAATTCATGAATATCTTGAATCCATAGTGTACAAGGAGACATCTCTTTCGCCATTTCAAAAACGAAATTTAATCGGTGTACGCTTTCTTTCGAGATGAAATTTCCACGTGCATTATTAAAAAAGGATCGGTTGTATATCAGCTTCTTCAGTGGTAGTTTCACCACTGGAAAGTAGGAATCGAATGCTACATCTCTAATAATGGAAGATCGGCCAGTTTCTATGGGTCCTACTAGCAAAATTCCTTTAGATGGTAATAATCCCGATTGGAGTGAGATAGGTATGTCATGACATGGCATATTTAGTAGACTGCCTCTTCGTCCCGTTGCTGCTGAAAATAGAATATTTCTCTCGAGGGCGGAAAAAGCCCACTTCTCCGCAGGATCCAACTTACGGATCTTGTGACTCAATAGATCATTTTGCCAGAATTGAAGTAAGTATGCCAAAACATTAGATCTTTCTTGTGGATAAGGTTCATGAAAAATCTCGTCGCTCAATAAATCATAGTTGGAATTCAATTTCGACACATACCTATGAAGAATTTTATTCGTCACTAAATGTTGAGTCAGTAGTTCTTTCTTACTATCTAGGATATCGGAGCTTTCTTTATGAAACATCCATGAATCGAGTTCATTTTTCACAAAGGAGAAAAAGATTATATTATTTATATAATTCAGGAATCTATTCAAAGAATAGATTAGTAGATCTCTCGTTGACATTTAGCTTGTCGAAGGGGAATACATTACCTCTTTCAAATAGGATCCACGCGTTGGGTCTGTTAGATATTCAATAGTATTGAAACGTTTCCATGAATGAAAGGAATTGAAACCCGAAACGGCAGACAAAGGGTGTTTGAATAATGCAAGAACAATTAATACTGAGAGAATGAAGTAATAGAAGATAGACCTATTGGAAAATTGAGATACTGACCATCCTCCCGAATGTAAAATCTCCGCTTCATCAGGAATTTCTTCGAAAATAAGAAGACCTATCTCGGATACTATAGTATTGATAGAATCGTTGTCAAATCTCAATCCTAGGCTTTGCAGTCTTTGGATTAAATAGGCTTTCGCGCCATCTACTACATCCTCAGCAATTACTTTATAAATTCTAGGGAAATTATGATTTGAGTCATAACTTATTTTAAGTACTATTTCTGGATATGTTTCTCTAATCGGATCGTAGAAGTATCTCCACCAGGTGGGGGTAAAAAACCAAGGTATATAATCTCTAAATAAGCTCCATTTTTCACCGATATTGTCTTTCCAAAAGATCCAAGAGATCTTATATCTGTTCAAATCTTTGAATAATTCATTGAAATTGATAAAGTGGGATGGACGAATAGCCTCTCTCCGGATAGATTGATCCGCGTAGTCCGTATCTTCGCGCGCAACCTCCTTTCCAATCGATTCTGCTAGAGATCTCGATGTTACATCGTTGCATAATGGGAGTCTTAGCGACCAGTAAGATGTTTCCATTTCTTCCGGTTCCCAGAAATACCTAATAGACAAATTCTTCTGATAGACCCGATCCAATACCAGATTCTTGGGACGAGATTGGGGTCGCTGATCCGACGATGAATCGGAGTTTATCGACGTCTTCCCCAAATAAACTCCAGCGCTACTGCACGAATATAGAAATGACTCTGTCGTTTCACGAGGAGATGAGTTCAAACTCGCCAGTAACCTCTTTAGATCCGAAACAGAATTGGAAAGTCCATCTGAATGAGTTACTAATGCTGTGGATTCATGCAGATTAGACAAAATAAATTGAATTGGTGTGGGTACGTGGCCAGCAACCTCCCCTGCTGTCTGTCTCGATAAATTGGATGACAACGAATCCGACAGTTGGGGATGAATAATTGAGATGATACTAGATGAGATGGTTTCATCTTCGGAGCCCGCATATTCATCTTCGGAGCCCGCATAGAAGTTTTCTAGGACGTTGAGATAACTACTGTTGCATCTCCCAATAAAAAAATCCCTTTTGATTCTCGGAATGAAGTTGCTTCCAGCACAGTTCCGTATAGGTGAGTCGTCTAGAAAGTTTAGTTTATTAACCTGATCGGAAATGTATCTCGAAATATTTCCACCAATATCTTTAGTTGAACCTCCCCCACGGTTTAAATCATGCAGAAACGGATTCCAAAATTGCCTCCCCGTAATGGAAAGAGCATCGTTTGAAAATCCTGCTCGGATGGATTCGATGCGGGGCAACCCGAGAGAAGTAGGATTCACTGCAGGTTCCAGCTCGGTCGAAGAGCCTACCGATTTCTTACTGATTAACAGTTTGGATTCAATGAATAAACTCTTTTTTCTCTCAAGATTTGTTTTGAGGAAAAGTATCTGTTCGTCAATGTAACCATCGAATAAACTTGATAGAAGATCAAGCTTCATGAGATCTATCTTGTTCAATTTCTCGAGATCTATATCGTTCAATTTTTCGATGCAATAATCAATGGTATATATCAAAGCTTTCTGGCGAGTAACCTCAGCAACAATCATTTTGTAAAGAAAAAAAGCATTAAGAAATCGATGAAAATCTTTTTCGTTCTGTTGATTGTTACTACCGAGACTGACACCAATATTACTCAGTAATTCGTTTCCTATTATTGATACACGGCAAATTGATTCCCCCAAGTCACACTTTAAGACTTCCCCGACGGGGAAAAAAGACGAATCCCCGGTCGTATCGAGCCATCTATGCACATTTGACTGAACATTTCTATACTCATCAATTTGAAAGGTAATATATTCGTTCAATAGGCGCTCTACGTTATCTTTCCATTTCAATACTATTTATTCAGTTGCAATTCCTGTTACACCGGTGTACTCCCCGCCCCCCGTCCAGCCATCCAACCGATATTTGATTTGGAAGAAATATTCAGCAAATAATGCGCAGAAATAGTCATGGAAAAGAAATATGTATGTTGAGTAGAGAGGTATGATTCTATTTCGTCCATACAATCTAACTAAAGAATATATTGAATGTATGTTACCTTTTTCTTTCAATTAGTTTAAAAAAGTAGTATTTTCACTTCGATTACTTATTTTTCTAGGTATACCTAAAAATATTTGAAAATAGTTTGGAAGAATCTCATTGAGGTTGAGGTGTCTGCTACTTGCTAGCCCAAGTTTTTTGCCAGATATTTGAGTAAGCGGCATGTCACCCTTCGTTTCCAATGGAAATCCTTTCCCAGATTTGACGCTACTACTGACGTCAATAACTACTGCCCCACCAAAAATAAGATTCGATTTCTCAATTATCGAGAGAAATTCGGTGAGTCGATTTGTTAATCCATTTTTCATTTGTGAATAAGTGTGTAGAATGGGAAATTCTTCCCCATTTTTGTCACAATCTAATCCGGATATACAGCCACGAAACGACGTCGTCTTTTCACGAGACGTAAATGAAGACAAGTTGGAAAAGGCTTCTCGCTCGAAATAAAATCCCGATCCATCCCCCCGGTGATCTGCCGAATTTCCGGATTCAAGTAACGCCTTGTCGTAGGAGTTTAATACTACGGGACTTAATGAGTCGCTTCTCAATTGTGTTGCTTGTAACCGACCCAGATCTCGCTTGTTATGATTTTCCCAAAAGAATAACGAATCGAAATCACTTTGGTTGTTTCTAGAAACTACCAAATAGTTATAGAATTTGAAAAACCTACTTGAATCTTGTAAACACCTATCCCTACAAAATGCTTGAATCCTTTCAGTCTCATCCTTGGATATATCTCCGGCAAGGAGTGACTCCCTCACCATGCATGCCTTCCACCTACCGGAAACCAGAGGAATCATCGCATCATAACGAACTTGCTTTTCCTTCTTCGTTGAACCTGCAGAAATATCTTCGTTCAAACCTAAGTCGCGGGAAACAGGTATTCCCCTCTTTCCATTCCTTCCAACAGGTAAAGATCTTTCGAATCGGGGGAAGCAGTCGCAGGAGAAGTCACCAGAATTTTCTGCTTGTTTTGTTATTACTCCGTCACCCCCATCAATGACTCCCGCTAATACAAAACTTCTTTCGATCGACCTTTTGTCACTCAAGCAATGCATAGAAATTGGTATTGCTAGCAGCATTAGCATCTCCAGGGTGATGCCACTATCTCTTTTTAGTGAATCACGCAGATTGCGTAAAAATAGTGAACTCAGAAATCACAAGTCAGATAATCTGATAAAAGGTTGATAATTGGAAGATGGACTAATTAGAAATTCTTTGAGATGTTGGTTTTTCAATGATTCGAAGAAGTGGTCTAATAGACCGACTTCCACTAACTCTGAAATTTTAGATGAAAAATCTGGACTTCCTACTCTTTCTTTTGCCACCTTTTTCACCTTATCTTCTTTTTTCATATTAATTCTATGCGGTAGAGACTATCTATTTCCCACATTTATTATACCAATAATTTCGAAAATTTCAAGATAGAATGGAATAAATATTTCAAACGAGTCTAGTGATTTCTGTGAATAGTCGTATCCAAAACTGAAATTAGATCGGGAATTCTAAATTGTTATTGTCGAGGAGACCCACACATATCCCATCCACCTTAACCATTTCTCCCTGTTCCAAGCAGAGCGATGGGATCGAATTACCCAATTGGATGGGCATGGGCGAACGACGGGGATTGAACCCGCGCGTGATGGATCCACAATCCATTGCCTTGATCCACTTGGCTACGTCCGCCCCCTCTGCTGATTTAGTTGGCCCCCCCCCCGGACGTGAACGAGATCTATCCGTTAAGCAAGCTAGATAGGTTCTTCGGTTGATACACATACGTATTAACTTTACGTATATAACAAGACAATAGAAAATCTTTGAAATGAGGAACGCAATCTCAATTTTTTTTATCCGAGAAAATGAAATTGGGTTGGGGGATTGCAAGCATTCCGCAAATCGGAGTAGGAAACTTCGTAATCTATTAAATCGCGGAAGGATATTCCAAATAGTTTTCAGAATTCAAGGTTGGAAACTGATAATCGTGAAATTGTGACAAGCTGTTATCGTCCTTTCCATTCGTTCTACCGCACGAACCTTCACCTCATTGGACACCAAACCTCCTCCTCTGGAGTTAAGAGATTTGGTATCCAGTTGTGCTACATAACCAGACGGATATTATCCGTTTATAGAAGGAGCTTCAACAGAAGCCAAGTCTAGAGGGAAGTTATGAGCGTTACGTTCATGCATGACTTCCATACCTAGGTTAGCACGGTTTATGATATCAGCCCAGGTATTTATGACACGACCTTGGCTGTCAACCACGGATTGGTTGAAGTTAAAACCATTCAAGTTGAATGCCATAGTGCTAATGCCTAAAGCGGTGAACCAGATACCTACTACGGGCCAAGCAGCTAAAAAGAAGTGTAGAGAACGAGAATTGTTGAAGCTAGCATATTGGAAGATCAAACGACCGAAGTAGCCGTGAGCAGCTACGATGTTGTAGGTTTCTTCTTCTTGACCGAACTTATAACCTGCATTAGCAGACTCATTCTCAGTTGTTTCTCTGATCAAACTAGAAGTTACCAAAGAACCATGCATAGCACTGAATAGAGAGCCGCCGAATACGCCAGCTACACCCAACATGTGGAAGGGATGCATAAGGATATTGTGCTCAGCCTGGAAGACGATCATGAAGTTGAAAGTACCAGAAATGCCTAGAGGCATACCGTCCGAGAAACTTCCTTGACCAATTGGGTAGATCAGGAAGACCGCGGCAGCAGCTGCGACAGGAGCCGAGTACGCAACAGCGATCCAAGGACGCATACCTAAACGGAAGCTTAGTTCCCATTCGCGACCCATGTAGCAAGCTACACCAAGTAGGAAGTGAAGAACGATAAGTTCGTAAGGACCACCATTGTAAAGCCATTCATCAACGGAAGCTGCTTCCCAGATCGGGTAGAAATGTAACCCAATAGCTGCAGAAGTAGGGATGATAGCACCAGAGATAATGTTGTTACCGTATAACAAAGAACCAGAAACGGGTTCGCGAATACCATCAATATCTACAGGAGGAGCTGCGACGAAAGCAATGATGAATACAGAGGTTGCGGTTAGTAAGGTGGGAATCATTAAGACACCGAACCATCCGATGTAAAGACGGTTTTCGGTGCTGGTGATCCAGTCGCAGAAGCGACCCCATAAGCTTGCGCTTTCGCGTCGTTCTAAAGTTGCGGTCATGGTAATTTTTGGTTTTCAAAAAATAATTGGTGATTCCCCAGGCTAGTAAGCTTGTTAATTTGTAATATATCACAAAAACCTATCTGTGTCAACCGAAATTAATTGAGTCCCCAGAATTCTCGGATATGGGGGCTTCTTATTGATATCTCAAACAATTTTTAGCCATTGTTTTACAACAAGGCTTTCCTTTTTCAAAAAAGAATTAAATTTTTACTCTATGCGGTATGCGGTGCGGGCCTCAATCAATTTCAGTCTCTGAAAAACTGGTCACGCGTCAAGCCTTTTTGCGAGGCACTCCGCAACTCCGCATTGGCCCCCCCCCCGCTATCCCATTAGGTTAGGGGGAGTCTAATAATTAGCAACCTAAGAAAAAGTAGTTGCCGATCCCCACTTGTGGCTTAGACACCCGCTATTCGCCGTTGACTCCTCACTCAACCATTTCTTCATAGTGTTTTTTGATTCCCCGGTAGTTTGTGCCCCGGTTCCAATCCACAACGGAAAGATTGTGGATTGGAACGAATCCGAAACTAGCGGAAATGAGCGAAAGCTTTGTTAGCTTCCGCAACTTTATGAGTCTCCTCTTTCTTCCGTATCGCACTACCGGAATTCCTGGCGGCATCCATTGATTCATCACTCGATCTTAAAGCCATACTTCGACCTGAGCGTTTTCGACACGCAATTAATGACCACCGGATAGCCAAAGCTTTTCCCTCTGCCGGTACTACTTCAACGGGAACTCGATAAGTTGATCCACCTACACGTTTGGTTTCTGTCACTACATCGGGAGTTACCCCGCGCACCGCCTGTCGCAGAACAGACAGTGGGTTCCTATTTGTCTTTTACCTAATCCGCTTCATAGCCTGATAAAAAATCTGATAAGCCAGTGATTTCTTGCCATTTTTCAGGATACGATCAACTAGCATATTTACTAATCGATTACGATAAATTGGATCTGATTCGATATTTTTCTTTCTGTTCACTACACTGCTCCGATGTGACACGAGTTTACAAATATAAATATGTCAGATTTCAATCAATTCTTTTATTTCAATGGTATCTCAAGCTACTATTTTGGCTTCTTCACTCCATATTGTAGGGTGGATCCACCGATTAGTCGAGGATCTCCCTCCAAACTGCACGTGCGACTTTCGTCGAATACAGCTTTCCACATGATTGAATAGAAACTATTCAAATGATTTTGAACCATTTATTTTTTAGGATGCAAATCATATTTACTCATCGCACATTGAGTATCCGTTTTCTCCTATTCCACGGGTAAAAGAAGTCGAAGTCTAGATATAAAAGAAGAAAATCTTGCAATTCAGTTATCTCACTAGGAATGTCCGTAGGTTTATCAATCCAATCAGTAGGTGTGCATAAAGCCTTCACCGAATCTCCGTAGTCGTAATCTGAACCTGTTCCAAGAGGAAAAGAGGTCCTAAGATTTTCTAGGTGAGAGTCCAGGTAAAACTCAACTTACTGGAATAGAACACCTTAGACACCAAGTTGTTTCATACAAATAGATAGATAATAATTAATCTCTATCAATCTCTGTAGTAGCAGGCTTCAGTCCCCTGGCAATGCTGGGTCGGCTACACATTTAACATATCAGAACAACTGATACGGAATCATTGCGATGATACAAGTTGTGACAATGTTCTGCAACGCACTAGAACGCCCTTTTTTACGATCCTTCACCCCTACAGCATCTAAGGTTCCTCTAACAATGTGATACCTAACACCGGGTAGGTCTTTGACCCTTCCGCCTCTCACGGGGACCACCGAATGTTCCT